AATGGAAAATAACTTATTTCATTTGAAATAGGCTGTTTTCATCTAATTTTTTTTTTTTTTTTTTTTTTAATATTTAATTTAATTGATACGTGTCGATTTATTTTATTTTAAGTTAACTATATTTTAATAAGTATTATTAGTATATTAAAAATTACTGGTATTATAGTAGGCAGATAATATTTAATTCCAATATAGACATTTCCGAGAGTTAAAAGTACAACTTATAGCTAAATGGGTAAATGAATATAAAAGTGTTTTCATTAATATTTATTTATATAAATGTTGCACGTCATATTATCTTATATACTAATAGATTAACAGTATTAATCTAGATTTCGGAATCCCATGGGTTTTTGACATAATTAATAGGCATATATTAATTAATTAAATATTTATATATATATAGATATTTATTGATCTTATTTGGTATATCGTTAATTTATAATAAATTAATTTTATAGTGTTTTAAAAATTAAATTAAAATAAATATTATAATGAATATTTATCTTAAATTTAATTATTTTATAAATTGTTAAAAATAAAAAAAAAAAAAAAAAAATTAGATTAAGGTTATATATTTATTAAATATCATTTGTTTATGTTAATAATTTTTTATTATTTAAATTAATTATTATTTCAATTATTAATTTATTTTTTTTTGTTATTTATATTTTATTTTATATTATTTAAGGTATATATATATTGAAATTAAAATTTTTTAATTAAATTTAATGAACTTATTTCATTTGAAATAGGCTGTTTTCATCTAATTTTTTTTAATGAAAAACTGTAATTATTTAGGGGATAATTGCGGCTTAGGGAGCTAGTACTATTTAGTGGTTTAGTATAATATATTTTATACTTTATATTTGTTTAATTAAAAATAGTTATTTAATGTTTATAATTGTTTAGTTGATAGGTTGTGATTTTATAATATTTAATAAATATAAAAGTTTTATTAAGATTATATACTTATTAAATATTATTTGTTTATGCTAATAACTTTTTATTATTTAAATTAATTATTATTATTTCAATTATTAATTTATTTTTTTTTGTTATTTATATTTTATTTTATATTATTTAAGGTATATATATATTGAAATTAAAATTTTTTAATTAAATTTAATGAACTTATTTCATTTGAAATAGGCTGTTTTCATCTAATTTTTTTTATGGAAAACTGTAATTATTTAGGGGATAATTACGGTTCAGGGAGCTAGTGCTATTTAATAGTTTGGTATGTTATTTTTTATATTTTATACTTATTTAATTAAAAATAGTTATTTAATATTTATAATTGTTTAATTAATAGACTGTGAATTTATGATATTTAATAAATATAAAAGTTTTATTTTGGCTTTGTATTTTATTATTGATTTATTTTATATGTAAGTTTTTGCGAGTGTTTTTATTTATTTAAATAGTAGGTAAATTATATTTATATTCTCAGTAAATAGGTTTATTAATCAAGGAAACTTGGAAATAGTAATTTCATGTAGTATTGGCTAAATTTGTGCCAGCAGCCGCGGTTATACAAATAATGCAAGTAAAATTTGATCGGTGTGAGTTAAATTATTTATGTTATTTTAAAATAAAATTGAATTTATTAGGTGAAATTTTAAATTTGAATATTTTTAAATATAGTTTTGATTTTGAAGCTTGTAAATTTTAGATAAAAACTAGGATTAGATACCCTATTATTTAAAATGTAATTTTAAACACTTAGGTAGTAGTAGTTATGTTCTTGAAACTTAAAAAATTTGGCGGTATTTTAGTCTATTCAGAGGAACCTGTCCTGTAATTGATAATCCACGATGAACCTTACTTAATTTTGTTTTTCAGTTTATATACCGTCGTTATCAGAATATTTTATTAGAAAAATAATTTTCAATAATTTTTATATTAATTTATATCAGATCAAGGTGTAGCTTATGATTAAGTAGAGATGGGTTACAATAAATTTATTTAGACGGATCTAATTTTGAAATATTTTAGTTAAGGTGGATTTGATAGTAAAATTTTAAAGATTATAAGTTTGATTTTAGCTCTAGAATATGCACACATCGCCCGTCGCTCTTGCTATTAAGGTAAGATAAGTCGTAACATAGTAGATGTACCGGAAGGTGTATCTAGAATGACAATTTAAAGCTTGTTAAGTAAAGCATTTCATTTACATTGAAAAGGTTGTTGTGCAAATCAATATAAGTTGAATTAATATTTGTTTATTATTTTTTTTTGTTTTGTAATTAAATTATTAAAAATAATTATATGATTGAATGTTTTAGTAGTTTTTAATGAAAAAATAATATTAATAATAGTTAATTTAGTATTGTAAGAGATAACTGAAATATTCTGAAAAATTTTTATGGAAAAAGAAAATTTGATTTATTGTACCTTGTGTATCAGGGTTTATTAAATAATTAATAATTATTTATTAATCTCGATTTTATAAGAGTTAATAATTTATGAAAGTTAATGTGTCAAAATTATTTTTAATAAATTGTTGGAAATGAGATGTTATTCGTTTATAAAGGTATCTAGTTTTTTTAGAAATAAATTTAATTTACAAATTTTTAATTTTTTTTGGTTATTTATTTAATTGAAAAATTTATTAATTTGAATACCTTAAGGGATAAGCTTTGGGGTAAATTATTAAAAATTAATATTAATGATGTAAAAATGTATGCTTAGAATTAGCAACCATTAGTAATTTTGTTATAAATTATTTTATTATTTATATTATTTATTATATTTTGATTATTTATAAAAATTTCTTTGTTAATAAAATATAAAGAGAAATAATGGTAGAATTAGTATATTTTAATGTATAGATAATTTTATATGATAAGTTTATATAAAGAACTCGGCAAAAATTTTACCCGCCTGTTTAACAAAAACATGTCTTTTTGAGTTATTTTTAAAGTCTGACCTGCCCACTGAAATTTTAAATGGCCGCAGTATTCTAACTGTGCAAAGGTAGCATAATCAATAGTCTTTTAATTGAAGGCTGGTATGAACGGTTGGACGAGGTATAAGCTGTTTCATATAAATTTATAGTAGAATTTTATATTTTAGTTAAAAAGCTAAAATACTGTTAAAAGACGAGAAGACCCTATAAATCTTTATATTTTATATGATTTAAGTTTTTTGGATTTATTTTATTTTTATTATATAAAATATTTTGTTGGGGTGATGTTAAAATTTGATAAACTTTTAATTTTTAGAATCATTAATTTATGAGTTATTGATCCATTAATAGTGATTATAAGATTAAGTTACTTTAGGGATAACAGCGTAATTTTTTTGGAGAGTTCATATCGATAAAAAAGTTTGCGACCTCGATGTTGGATTAAGATATAATTTTAGGTGTAGCCGCTTAAATGTTAAGTCTGTTCGACTTTTAAATTCTTACATGATCTGAGTTCAGACCGGCGTGAGCCAGGTTGGTTTCTATCTTTAATAAATATATAATGCTTTAGTACGAAAGGACCAAGTATTAGAATAATAATATTTTAAAATTGGAATAGCATTAATTTTAACTATTTTGGCAGATTAGTGCAATAAATTTAGAATTTATTTATGTAATTTATATTACAAATAGTACTTGTTTTTAATGGAATTTATTTTGTCAATTATTGGAAGTTTAATTTTAGTAATTTGTGTTTTAGTTAGAGTGGCTTTTTTAACTCTTTTGGAACGTAAGGTTTTAGGATATATTCAGATTCGTAGGGGTCCGAATAAGGTTGGATTAATAGGTATTCCCCAACCTTTTTGTGATGCAATTAAGTTATTTACTAGGGAGCAGACTTATCCTCTTTTGTCTAATTATATCTCTTATTATTTTTCTCCTATTTTTTCTTTATTTCTTTCTTTAGTAGTTTGAATATGTATTCCTCTATTTGTTAGGTTGTATTCTTTTAATTTGGGGTTGTTGTTTTTTTTGTGTTGCACTAGCTTAGGTGTTTATACTGTTATGATTGCTGGTTGGTCTTCTAATTCTAATTATGCGCTATTAGGGGGGTTACGGGCGGTAGCTCAAACTATTTCGTATGAAGTTAGAATAGCTTTAGTTTTATTATCCTTTGTATTTTTAATTGGGGGGTATAATTTTTTGTATTTTTTTTTATATCAGAAGAGAATTTGATTTTTAGTTATTTTATTTCCTATTAGACTTGTTTGGTTTTGTATTTGTTTAGCTGAAACTAATCGGACTCCATTTGATTTTGCTGAGGGGGAATCGGAATTAGTTTCTGGGTTTAACGTAGAATACAGAAGAGGAGGATTTGCTTTAATTTTTATAGCAGAATATGCTAGTATTTTATTTATGAGAATATTATTTTGTGTGATTTTTTTAGGTTGTGATTTATTTAGATTAATGTTTTATATTAAATTAACTTTTATTTCTTTTTTATTTATTTGAGTTCGTGGGACTTTACCTCGGTTTCGTTATGATAAATTGATGTACTTAGCTTGAAGGGGGTTTTTACCTTTTTCACTGAATTTTTTATTATTTATTATTGGGGTTAAGTTATATTTGTTACCTTATATGTGGTTAATAATAATTAGTAAAGCTAATAGAAATTCTTATTTCTATCTTTTGTTTTCAAAACAAATGCTTATTCAAGCTCATTAACCAATTAATTAGATTATCTCATCATTTGTTGAGTAGTGGGTTAATAATGTAATATAAAAAGTAGATGACGGTTAGAATTTGTCCTACTAGAACATATGGTTCTTCTACAGGGCGTGCACCAATTCAGGTTAGGAGGATTACGGTGACTACTATAATTCAAAATAGAATTTTGTTTATAGGATAAAATTGGATGCCTCGAAATTTACTTAAATTATAAAATGGTAGGGTTGCTAAAATTGCAATTGATAATACTAGGGCAATAACTCCTCCTAATTTGTTGGGAATAGATCGTAGGATGGCGTAAGCAAATAAGAAGTATCATTCGGGTTGAATGTGGACAGGTGTTACTAAAGGGTTAGCTGGGATGAAATTATCTGGATCACCTAATAAGTAAGGGTTTATTAGAGTTAGAAGGAGTAGGGCAGTAATTATTACAATAAATCCTACAATGTCCTTGAAGGAAAAGTATGGGTGGAAGGGGATTTTATCAATGTTAGAATTTAATCCGATGGGATTATTGGATCCTGTTTGGTGTAGGAATAATAAGTGAATTAGAGTTATAGCTAGAACGATAAATGGTAAAATGAAGTGGAATGTAAAGAATCGTGTTAGGGTAGCGTTATCTACTGCGAATCCTCCCCATACTCATTGAACTAAGTCAATTCCTAAATATGGAATAGCTGATAGTAGGTTTGTAATTACTGTAGCTCCTCAGAAAGATATTTGTCCTCAAGGTAAAACATATCCTATGAAAGCAGTTGCTATTACTAGGAATAAGATTAATACTCCTACTAGTCATGTGGGTGTAAATAAATAGGAACCGTAGTAAATTCCTCGTCCTACATGTAAATAAATGCAAATGAAGAAGAATGATGCACCGTTGGCGTGTAGTGTACGCAGTAATCATCCGTAATTTACGTCTCGGCAAATGTGATTTACTCTATTGAAGGCTAAATTGATGTCAGCTGTGTAGTGTATAGCTAAGAATAGTCCTGTTAGGATTTGGATGATTAAACATAAACCTAATAGGGATCCAAAGTTTCATCAAGCTGAGATATTTACAGGGGCAGGTAAGTCAACTAAGGCGTTATTTGCAATTTTAAATAATGGATGTTGGGTTCGTAAAGGTTTATTCATTAGTTTATTGGTCGAAGGGGACCATAAAATAGGTTAGTAATTTTTACTACTGCAATTAGTGTAATTAATAGATAATTTATTAATATAATTGTAATTATATTTGTTGGGAAATTATATAATTTATGTAATTGTAAAGTGTTTTCGGGCAATATATTTCAGGTGGGATAAGGTTGTATTTCTATATTTATTAAAAATGAGCTAGTGAATAATTTGTCTATAAAAATAAATAATAATCTTAATCCAATTATTAATGTAATTCTTATGATGGTTAATTTTATTGAAAGGGAGAATATTTCATTTGAGGCTAGGGATGTTACGTAAATAAATAAAACTAATATTCCTCCCAGGAAAATTAAGAAGAGAACATAAGAATATCAGAAGGTTTTTGCCATTAATCCTGTTAATAAACAGATGTGTAGAGTTTGAATTAAAAGTATTAGTCCTATAGCTAGAGGGTGATTTATTTGAATAAATACAATTCTAGAGATTAGAGTTGAAGCATATAGTATGAGTTGTATGATTTCAGGAGGTAGTTTAATTAAAATATTAATTTTGGGGATTAATGATGAAGTAATTTCTTTTCTCTTGAAGTTTTAAAAGAATTATTCTTATTTTTGATTTACAAGACCAATGTTTTTATTAAACTATTAAAACTATGTTAATGAGATTATATTGAGGTTTACCTTGTTTTTTGGTTTTCATAGGCTGTTTTGTTTTTGTTTCCAATCGTAAACATTTGTTGTCTATATTGTTGAGATTGGAATATATTGTTTTGAGTTTATTTTTTTACTATTTAATTTTTTTAAATTATATGGACTATAGAAGATTTTTTAGTATAATATTTTTGACTTTTAGAGTGTGTGAAGGTGCTTTAGGGTTATCTATTTTAGTTTCTATAATTCGTACTCACGGGAATGATTATTTTCAATCATTTAATGTGTTACAATGTTAAAATTAATTTTTATAATAATTTTTATTAGTCCTATCTGTTTTATGAATGGTATATTTTGAATGGTTCAGTATTTATTGTTTCTTGTAACATTTATTTTTATTATGTTTAATTATTGTGTTAATTATTTTGTTAATATTTCTTATTTTTTGGGATTTGATGTTGTTTCTTATGGTTTAATTTTATTGAGTTTTTGAATTTGTACTTTAATATTAACTGCTAGTGAATCTATTAATAAATATAATAATTATAAGAGATTGTTTTTATTTAATGTGTTAATTTTATTGATTTTTTTAATTTTAACATTTAGAAGAATAAATTTATTTATGTTTTATTTGTTTTTTGAGAGAAGATTAATTCCCACTCTTTTTTTAATTTTAGGGTGGGGTTATCAACCTGAGCGGTTGCAGGCGGGTGTTTATTTATTATTTTATACTTTACTGGTTTCTTTACCAATGTTGGTAGGGATTTTTTATTTATATAACAATTTAAATAGTATAAATTTTTATATTTTGGGAAATTATTTGTTTAATTATGACTTATTATATTTGTGTTTGATTTTTGCTTTTTTAGTTAAGATGCCAATATTTTTGGTTCATCTTTGGTTACCTAAAGCTCATGTTGAGGCTCCTGTTTCTGGATCGATGATTTTAGCTGGCATTATATTGAAATTAGGGGGTTACGGATTATTGCGGGTGTTTTCTTTTTTGCAGTTTAGTGGTATTAAATATAATTATATTTGAATTAGTATTAGATTAGTTGGTGGGGTGTTAATTAGATTGGTTTGTTTACGTCAAACTGATCTGAAGGCTTTGATTGCTTACTCTTCTGTTGCTCATATAGGGATTGTATTAGGAGGGTTAATAACTTTAACTTATTGAGGTCTTTGTGGTTCTTATACATTAATAATTGCTCATGGTTTATGTTCTTCGGGATTATTTTGTTTAGCAAATATTACATATGAGCGGTTAGGAAGTCGAAGTTTATTAATTAATAAGGGGTTATTGAATTTTATGCCTTCAATGTCTTTATGGTGATTTTTGTTAAGAGCTTGTAATATATCTGCTCCTCCTTCATTAAATTTGTTGGGTGAAATTTCTTTATTAAATAGAATTGTTAGATGGTCTTGGTTAACTATATTAGCTTTATCTTTATTATCTTTTTTTAGAGCTGGTTATACGTTATATTTATATGCTTATAGACAACATGGTAAGGTATTTTCTGGTGTTTATTCATTTAGAGGTGGAAGGGTTCGTGAGTATTTATTATTATTTCTTCATTGATTTCCTCTAAATCTATTAATTTTAAAAAGAGATATTTGTTTATTTTGATTATAGATCTAAATAGTTTATTTAAAATATTGATTTGTGGTGTCAATGATATGATTGATCATTTTAGATCGTGAAATATTTATCAATTTGTAGAATTAGATTTTTAATTTTAATTTTTATTAGCATGAATTTATTTTTTTTTAGTTTGTGATTTTTATTGAGTGATTACAGAATATTTTTAGAGTGGGAGGTGGTGAGAATTAATTCAACGAGAATTGTTATAACTTTTTTATTTGATTGAATAAGCTTACTATTTATGTCTTTTGTTTTATTTATTGCTTCTTTGGTTATTTATTATAGAAAGGAGTATATATTTGGCGATTTAAATATTAATCGTTTTATTATATTAGTACTTATATTTGTGTTATCGATAATATTATTAATTATTAGTCCTAATTTAATTAGAATTTTATTGGGTTGGGATGGGTTAGGTTTGGTCTCTTATTGTTTAGTTATTTATTTTCAGAATGTGAAGTCCTATAATGCTGGAATATTGACTGCTCTTTCTAACCGAATTGGGGATGTTGCATTTTTATTAGCAATTGCGTGAATGTTGAATTATGGTAGTTGAAACTATATTTTTTACTTAGAAGTTATGAGGGGGAGACTTGAGATAGAAATTATTGGGGGTCTTATTTTATTGGCGGCTATGACTAAAAGAGCTCAAATTCCTTTTTCGTCTTGATTGCCTGCGGCTATAGCTGCTCCTACGCCGGTCTCTGCTTTGGTCCATTCTTCGACTTTAGTAACAGCAGGGGTATATTTATTAATTCGGTTTAATATTTTGTTGTTAAATAGTTGGTTAGGTAATTTATTATTGTTGTTATCTGGTTTAACTATATTTATAGCAGGATTGGGCGCAAATTTTGAATTTGATTTAAAGAAGATTATTGCACTATCTACTTTAAGCCAATTGGGTTTGATGATGAGAATTTTAGCAATAGGGTTTTATAAACTAGCTTTTTTTCATTTATTAACTCATGCTTTATTTAAAGCTTTATTATTTATATGTGCGGGAGCTATTATCCATAATATGGGCAATTCTCAAGATATCCGGCTAATAGGGGGGTTGGGGATTTATATGCCTTTTACTTCTAGTTGTTTTAATGTAGCTAATTTAGCATTGTGTGGTATGCCTTTTTTAGCTGGATTTTACTCTAAGGATATGATTCTTGAAAGTGTTTCTTTAAGTTATGTAAATTGTTTTTCTTTTTTCTTGTACTTTTTTTCCACTGGTTTAACTGTTTGTTATTCTTTCCGGTTGGTTTATTATTCAATAAGTGGTGAATTAAATTGTGGTTCTTTAAATATATTAAATGATGAGGGGTGGATTATGCTTCGAGGAATGAGAGGTTTATTATTTATGAGAATTATTGGTGGGAGAATATTAAGATGATTAATTTTTTCAACTCCTTATATGATTTGTTTGCCTTATTATTTAAAATTATTAACACTATTAGTTTGTGTAGTGGGCGGTTTAACGGGTTATGTAATTTCAAACGTATCTTTATTTTATTTTAATAAATCTTTATATAATTATTTAATTAGATATTTTTTTGGATTTATATGATTTATGCCGTATATTTCTACTTATGGAATTGTAAATTATCCTTTAATTTTAGGAATAAATGTTTTTAAATCTTTTGATCAGGGCTGGTCAGAATTTTTAGGGGGGCAGAATTTATATGATGGGTTGATTAAACGTTCTCAGTATATGTACATTATGCATAATAATAATTTGAGGGTTTATTTATTATTATTTGTTTTATGAATAATTTTATTGTTTTCTTTTTTTTTGAACTTTTATCTAAGTAGCTTAAATTAGAGCATGACATTGAAGATGTCAGGGTAATTGAATAATTCTTGGATGTAGTGTATTAAATATAGTAATTTATAAAAATATTAAAATTTTGTTTTTACAATGAAAATGTAATGTTTTTGTTAAACTATATAAATAGAAGTACAAATGGAGTTTAACCATTAAAAGATAAAAGTTAGCGGCTTTTTCTTGATCGTCATACTTCTTTAATTGGAAATTAAAATTTCAGTTCTACCATTAACAGTGGTAAGCCTCTTTTTGGCTTCAATTAAATGATATTTAATAAATATATAACCTTAATCTAATTTTTGTTTATACAGCAGAATAAGGGTATTTTGTTACCTAAAATTAGGTCGAAACTAATTGCAATAAATCGCTTCATATTCTGATTTAATTTTTAAGGCAGATTGGGAAACCAATACTTTTTGAATGCAAATCAACTGTTATATTTAACTACAGCCCTAGTTTATTCAATTTAATATTCCTTGATTTCATTCGTGATATAAGCCGATAATTAAAATTATAATGAAGATGATAGATGTGGATGTTCAAATGAAAATATTAGAAATATTTATAATTAGAATTATAGGTAAGATTAGAGCAATTTCTACGTCGAAAATTAAGAAAATAATAGTGATTAGGAAGAATCGGAGAGAGAAAGGTAGGCGTGATGAAGATTTAGGGTCAAATCCGCATTCGAATGGGGAACATTTTTCTCGGTCTGTATAAGTTTTTTTTGATAGAATAGAGGCGAGTATTATTACAATACTTGTGATTGTGATTAAAATTATTCTAATTATGAAAAGTGAAAATATTATCTACACTACTAAGTTAGTAGTCTTTATGATTGGAAGTCAAATATACTTTATATATTATATAGATAGTTAGTTAGCCCCCTCATCAGTAGATTGATACATAGAGGAATAGTCATACAATGTCAACGAAGTGTCAATATCAAGCAGCTGCTTCAAATCCGAAGTGGTGTGTTTTAGAAAAATGGTTGTTTAAATGTCGGATTAAGCAGATTAAAAGGAAAGTTGTTCCGATTAATACATGAATTCCGTGGAATCCTGTGGCTATAAAAAATGTAGACCCGTAGACTGAGTCTGCAATAGTGAATGGGGCTTCAATATATTCATATGCTTGAAGAATGGTGAAATAAATTCCTAATAAAACAGTAAAAAATAGACCCTGAGTTGCTTGAGAATGATTATTTTCTATTAATCTGTGGTGGGCTCATGTAACTGTTACTCCTGACGATAGCAAAATAGCTGTATTTAATAAAGGAATTTGAAATGGGTTGAATGGTTGGATTCCGGCGGGCGGTCATATAGCGCCTAGTTCAATAGCTGGCGATAATCTTCTATGGAAGAATGCTCAAAAAAATGAGATAAAAAATAATACTTCTGATAAAATAAATAAAATTATTCCTCACCGAAGACCTAGAGTTACCGGGAGGGTATGTAATCCTTGGAAGGTTCCTTCTCGGGAAATGTCTCGTCATCATTGATAAACTGTTAAAATAGTAATTAAGTTACCTAATAAAAATAATGAAATATCGTATTGGTGGAATCATTTAACTAATCCTGAGGCAGAAGTTATAGCACCAATTGCTCCCGTTAAAGGTCATGGGCTATAATCTACTAAGTGGAATGGGTGGTTTGCATGTGTTGACATTAATTGACTTCACTAGAGTAGAGTGTTCTTAAAACTGCAAATACATATGATTGGATAATTGCAACTGCTGATTCAAGAACTAATAGAGCGATTTGACCAAGCAATAGGATTGATACTATTATATATGAAAGAGAGGATCCGGTGTTTCCTAGAAGAGTTAAAAGTAGGTGTCCTGCGATTATATTTGCTGCTAATCGTACGGCTAATGTTCCTGGGCGGATAATGTTTCTAATAGTTTCAATGCAAACTATGAATGGTATTAATACCGCAGGAGTTCCTTGAGGCACTAGGTGGGCGAACATGTGTTGAGTGTGGTTAATTCATCCGTATACTATGAAACATAATCAGAGAGGTATGGCTAGTGTGAGAGTTAGAGTTAAGTGACTTGTTCTTGTAAAAATATAGGGGAATAACCCTATGAAATTGTTGAATAAGATTAGTGAAAATAGGGAGACGAAAATAAATGTGGAACCTGAGTGTCCTGAGGGTCCTAATAGTGTTTTGAATTCCTTATGAAGTGTAAGTAAGATAGAATTTCATATAATATGTCATCGTGATGGTATTAATCAGTAGGCTGATGGAATTAATAGTAGTCCTAGAAATGTTCTTATTCAGTTTAGGGATAAATTAAAGATGCTTGAAGATGGGTCAAAGACTGAGAATAAATTTGTTATCATTTTCAATTGAAGGGTGATGTTGAGTATTTTTGTAATACTAGAGATTTAGGTGTTTGTGGGGTTGTTGAATAGTAATTTATTGTATTAAATAAAATAAAAATTGTTGAAAAGATAATGAATAAGCTTAATCAGGCAATTGGCGCTATTTGTGGGATTAAAAAATATTGAATATATTCAATTATTTTAGTTTGACATACTAATGTTATATGTTTAACTAATTTTTTCCATTAGAAGTAAGTGCTAATTTACTATAATATGGTTTAAGAGACCAGTACTTGCTTTCAGTCATCTAATGAAAGTTTATGTATTTACGTTGTTAATAATTCATTTAATAAAATTTGCTACAGGGATTCTTTCAATAACAATAGGTATAAATCTATGGTTGGCCCCACAAATTTCTGAGCACTGTCCGTAAAATAAGCCGGGTCGATTAATTAAGAAATTTGTTTGATTTAATCGACCTGGGGTTCCGTCAACTTTTACTCCTAACGATGGAATTGTTCATGAATGAATTACATCAGCAGCTGTTACAAGGATTCGGATTTGTGAATTTATAGGTAAAATTACTCGATTATCTACGTCTAATAGGCGGAATCCGTCTGCGGGTAGTTCATTGGTTGGGATTATGTATGAGTCAAATTCTACATTTTTGAAATCTGAATATTCATAACTTCAGTATCATTGATGACCAATAGTTTTTAGGGTTATTGAGGGTTCATTGATTTCATCAAGAAGATATAAAAGACGTAGGGAGGGAAATGCAATAAATAATAGAATAATAGCTGGTAGAATTGTTCAGATTATTTCAATAGTTTGTCCGTGTAGGAGGTTACGGTTTGTGTATGAATTGAAAAATAATATAAATATTAAATATCCCACTAATGTTGTAATTATTACTAGGATTATTAGAGCATGATCGTGAAAGAAGGTTAATTGTTCTATAAGAGGAGAGGCTCTATCTTGAAGACCTAGGGCAGCTCATGTTGTCATTAGTTTCTAATAAAAGTAAAATACTTTATATATGGAGCTTAAATCCATTGCACTAATCTGCCATATTAGAAATTAGTTAGAAGAGGAAGTTCTGAATAACTATGTTCTGCTGGGGGTGTATTTTGTAATCATTCAATTGAGGAGTTAAGTTGTATAGGATAGATGACTTGGCGTTGTGTAATTATGCTTTCTCAAATAATAAATAAAAAAAAGATAATACCTAATAATGAAATAGATGAGCCAATTGTGGATATAATATTTCATGTAGTGTAGGCGTCAGGGTAATCTGAGTATCGTCGTGGTATACCCGCTAATCCTAGGAAGTGTTGAGGGAAAAATGTTAAATTCACTCCAATAAATATGATTATAAATTGGCTTTTTAGTCAAGATGGGTTTAAAACTAATCCGGTAAATAAAGGGTATCAGTGGACAAATCCAGCTATAATAGCAAACACAGCTCCCATAGATAAAACATAGTGGAAATGTGCTACTACATAGTAAGTATCATGTAAGATAATATCTACTGAAGAATTGGCGAGAACAACTCCAGTTAATCCACCTACTGTGAATAAGAAGACGAATCCTAGCGCCCATAAGATGGCGGGTGAGTAGTTTAGTTGTGTACCATGAAGGGTAGCTAGTCAACTGAAAATTTTAATACCAGTGGGCACAGCAATAATTATAGTGGCTGAGGTGAAATAGGCTCGTGTATCCACATCTATTCCTACTGTAAATATGTGATGAGCTCATACGATAAAGCCTAGTAAGCCAATTGCTATTATTGCATAAATTATTCCTAGAGATCCAAATGTTTCTTTTTTACCAGATTCTTGACTAATAATATGTGAAATTATACCAAATCCGGGTAAAATTAAAATGTAAACTTCAGGGTGTCCGAAAAATCAAAATAGATGTTGGTATAGGATAGGGTCTCCTCCACCTGCTGGGTCGAAGAATGAAGTATTTAAATTTCGGTCAGTTAATAATATTGTAATAGCTCCAGCTAATACTGGTAAGGAAAGTAGAAGAAGAAGGGCTGTTAATACAACTGCTCAAACAAATAAAGGTATACGGTCGAATGTAATTCCGGTTGATCGTATATTAATAACTGTGGTAATGAAATTTACGGCTCCTAAAATGGATGAGATTCCGGCTAAATGTAATGAGAAGATAGCTAAGTCTACAGAAGCTCCTCCGTGGGCGATAGCAGAAGAAAGGGGGGGATAAACGGTTCAGCCTGTTCCAGCTCCATTTTCTACTATACTGCTTGTTAAAAGTAATGTGAGAGAGGGCGGTAGTAATCAAAAGCTTATATTATTTATTCGGGGGAATGCTATATCTGGGGCTCCTAGCATTAAAGGCACTAATCAATTACCGAATCCTCCAATTATAATAGGTATAACTATGAAAAAAATTATTACAAATGCATGGGCTGTTACAATTACGTTATAGATTTGATCATCGCCAATTAGGGCTCCCGGGTGTCCTAGTTCTGCTCGCACTAAAATTCTAAGAGATGTTCCTACTATACCAGCTCAGGCACCGAAAATGAAGTATAAGGTTCCAATATCTTTATGATTTGTTGAAAATAGCCATTGTTGCGATTAAATGGCTGAAGTTTAGGCGATAGACTGTAAATCTACTTATAAGAATTTATTCTTTTTAATCAAAGCTTTATAGTCAATGATGATATTAGACTGCAATTCTGAAGGAGTAATATATATGTATTACTAAGGCTTAAAAGATTATTCTTGTATTTATAGCTTTGAAGGCTATTAGTTTATTTAACTTAAAGCCTTGTAAAGCTATATAAATAGGTAGATTGTAGATACTAATACTAATCTAAACGTTGAAATGAATGATAGGGTTAGTATAATTTTAAAAGAAGTGTTGTTAATAAAAGTATCTGTGCTTCAGCTATTTTCGGAGTAATTTAGTATGAAGGCGGCGAAACATAAACGTAGGTAGAAAAATAGGGTAATTAGAGTTATAACTGTTATAATTGTTATTAGAATATATTGATTTTTTAGTACTAATAACTGGATTACTATTCATTTTGGTAAGAATCCAATAAATGGGGGTAATCCTCCTAAAGATAAGAGATTAAGGAATAATACATATTTTAGTGTTTTATCCTTGAAGAATGCATTAAATAGTTGGTTGATATGGTATATTTTAAAATTGTTGAATATGAAAGTTAAGCTGAATGATAAGAATGAATAAAATGCGAAGTATAAAAATCATATTGATTCACTGGCTTGTATTGCAGCTAATATTCAACCTAAATGGTTAATGGAGGAAAAGGCTATTAGTTTACGTAGGGATGTTTGATTTAGACCCCCTAAAGATCCGGTAATTGTAGATGTAATAATAATTAAAATTATAAAATTATTATGATTAACATAGGAAATTAGTATCAGGGGGGCAATTTTTTGTCAGGTTATTAAAGTGAGTGCGTTTATTCACGATAAACCTTCTATTACATTTGGGAATCAGAAGTGGAATGGAGCAGCCCCTATTTTTAATAAAAGAGGTGTTGTAATAATAAGGTCATTATATAAAGAGTTTTCTTGAATAATTGGAAAGTTGTTTAAGTATCTCATTATAATAGCAAGCAGTAATATAGCTGAAGCTATGGCTTGGGTTAGAAAATACTTTAAAGAGGCTTCTGTAGATATTAAATTATTATTATTTATTAGGGGGATAAATGCTAATAAATTAATTTCTAAACCTATTCAAGCTCCTAACCAAGAATTGGAAGATACAGTAATTATTGTTCCTATTATTAAGATAAAAAAGAATATAATTTTAGCTGAATTATTTAAAATTAAAAAGAAAAGGATTGGAACCTTTATAAATGGGGTATGAACCCAGTAGCTTAGTTAGCTTATCTTTTTAAATTAATATATTTTGGTGTATGATGCACATAAGTTTTTGATACTTTTAGAAATAGTTTAATTCTATTAAATATAATGAATGTAATAATTATTACATAATTTACCCTATCAAGGTAACCCTTTTCGTCAGGCAATTCATT